AGTACTAATAATAACAAAAGCATTAAGTGGATGCCTTGGCATTAATTTAATTTTTAGGACGTAAAGATACGAAAAGCTATATAAAATATTATTTTATTTTGAAATATAGATTTCCTAAAGAAAACTTTTTCTTTGTGAAAATTTTAAAAACAGTGAATTGAAATATCTAAGTAACTGTTAAAAAAATCAAACGAGATTCCGTTAGTAATGACGAATGAAAATGGAAATTAGGTTTATAAAAATAAAAAAACTTATTTGAAAAATTTTGAAAAATTTACTTAAAAAGGTGAAAGTCCTGTAGAATATTTTTTATTATTATGATAGTAAAAAGGGGTATGTGTAATCCTTTTTGAATACTGGGGAACCACCCTCAAAACCTTTAAGAATTAATGATCGATAGTGAACAAGTACTGTAAAGGAAAGGTGAAAAAGAACTTTTGAGTTTGAAATAATTCTGAAACTTAATGTTAACAATCAATTGGAACTTTTTAAAAAAGTGACAGTGTACCTTTTGCATAATGGGCCAGCAAGTTTATTTTTATAGCAAGCTTAATTTAATAAAGTAGGCGTAGATAAATCAAGTTTTAAAAAGCTTATTAGTTATATAAATAAGACCCGAAACTGAGTGATCTAACCATGAACAGATTGAAAAACAGGTAAAACTGTTTGGAGGATCGAACTCACATATGTGGCAAAATATGGAGATGATTTGTGGTTAGGAGTGAAAGGCTAATCAAACTCAGAGATAGCTGGTTTTCCGCGAAATCTATTGAAGTAGAGCATTTAAAATCTTTTTTTGGGGTAGAGCACTCATTGAGCTAAGGGGCGTAAAAACTTACTGAATTCTTGGAAACTCCGAATACAAAAAAACGTAATTTAAATAGACAGACATTAGGCGCTAAGGTCTATTGTCAAGAGGGAAACAGCCCAGATTGATCGCTAAGGTCTCTAAATAATATTCTAAGTGAAAAAGGAAGTGAAAAAATGATTACAACCAGTAGGTAGGCTTGGAAGCAGCCATCCTTTAAAGAAAGCGTAATAGCTCATTGGTCTAGTTTTTTTGCGCCTAAAATGTATCGAGACTTAAGAAATTTACCGAAGCGGCAAGTTTTATAATAAAATAAAACGGTAGCGGAACATTCTGTATGTTAATAAAGATATATTGTGAAATATGTTGAAGATATCAGAAAAGAAAATGCTGGCATTAGTAACAAAAAATAATGACTATGAATCATTATCACCGTAAATCCAAGGGTTTCTATGTTAAGATGTATTGCATAGAGTGAAACGGCCCCTAAGAAAGATTTGACGAAAGCAAATTTTGATGGGATAATTTTTAAATTAAATTTTTTTTTTAAAGTGACAAAAATTAATAATTTTTCAGGAAATAGCTTTTTAAATTAAAAACCGTACCCTAAACCGACACAGGTGGATAGGTCGAGTAGACTAAGGTGAATGAGAGAACTATATTGAAGGAACTCGGCAAAATGACTTTGTAACTTCGGGATAAAAAGTACCTATTTATTTTATAACTAGGTGTCACAAAATAGGGGGTTGCGACTGTTTAATAAAAACTTAGGACTCTGCTAAATGGTAACATGATGTATAGGGTCTGACACCTGCCCGGTGCTGGAAGATTAAAAAGAGATGTTTGCGCATTAAATGGAAGTCCCAGTAAACGGCGGCCGTAACTCTGACGGTCCTAAGGTAGCGAAATTCCTTGTCGGGTAAGTTCCGACCTGCATGAATGGTGTAACGACATCCCCGCTGTCTCCAATATAGACTCAGTGAATTTGAATTATCCGTGAAGATGCGGATTCTCTATAGTTAGACGGAAAGACCCCGTGAACCTTTACTACATCTTTATATTGTTATTTTATCTAATATGTGTAGTATAAGTGGTAATCGTTTAGACCTCTACGCTAGTAGATTGTTTAGATATTCTTGAAATACCACTCTTATTATAATAAATAACTAATATTTTTTTAAATAGACAGTGTATGGTTGGTAGTTTGACTGGGGCGGTCACCTCCTAAAGAGTAACGGAGGTGTACAAAGGTAAGCTCAAATTGGATAATAGTATCAATTGTAGAGCGTAATGGTAAAAGCTTGCTTGACTGTAAGATAGACATATCAAACAGGGACGAAAGTCGGTCATAGTGATCCGATAATTCTTTGTGGAAAGATTATCGCTCAACGGATAAAAGGTACTCCGGGGATAACAGGCTGATGACTCCTAAGAGCTCCTATCGACGGAGTCGTTTGGCACCTCGATGTCGACTCATCACATCCTGGAGCTGAAGAAGGTTCCAAGGGTTCGGCTGTTCGCCGATTAAAGTGGTACGTGAGTTGGGTTTAGAACGTCGTGAGACAGTTTGGTTCCTATCTTCTATAGATATTTTGAAAAATGAAAGAATCTAACTCTAGTACGAGAGGACCGAGAAGGGTAAATCTCTGGTGTATCGGTTGTTGTAAGGCATCGCCGAGTAGCTAAATTTATTTTGGATAATTACTGAAAGCATCTAAGTAAGAAACCATTCTTAAAAATTTTTCATATAAAAACTGTAAAAGACGATTACATTGATAGGTTTGAAGTGTAAGTATTGTAAAATATTTAGCTTATAAATACTAAAAGTTTTAAAATTTAAAATATAATTATTTCTTTGTAGCTCAACGGTAGAGCAAATGGCTGTTAACCATTAGGTTGTAGGTTCAAATCCTATCAAAGAAGTTTTATATTTTTGGTCGAATAGCCTAGTCAGGTTTAAGGCAGTAGTTTGCTAAACTATCAGTTAATTTATTAACTCGTGGGTTCGAATCCCACTTCGACTTATTTTATTCAAAAATTAATAAAATAGTAAGGATGATGTAGTTTAATGGTAGAGCGTGGGAATCATAATCCTAATGTTGTAGGTTCAAATCCTACCATCATTATTAAATTAATAATTTAAACGGAAGGTAGCATAGTCTGGCTAATGCGTCTGTTTTGGGAACAGAAGATCAAAGGTTCAAATCCTTTTCTTCCGAAAATCGGCAATAAGATGAGATAGAGTAATAGGTTAACTTATCAGGCTCATAATCTGAAGATGTAGGTTCAAGTCCTGCTCTCATCATTTCATTTTAATCATTTATGATTCAAATTCAAACTAAATTAAAAGTAAACGATAATAGTGGTATTAAAATAGGACAATGTATTAAAATTTATAAAAAAAAAGTTGGAAAAATTGGGGATACTATTTTAATTTCCGTTAAAAAATTACGTTTAAATCAAAAAAAAAAAATTAAAATAGTTAAGGGTGATTTATTTAAAGCTTTAATTATTCATACAATATATCAAAAAAATAGTACAATAGGTAATATTATAAAATTTGATAAAAATTGTATAATTATTTTAAATAATCAAAATAAACCTTTAGGTACACGTATTTTTGGTCCAATTACGTCAGAATTTCGAAAACAAAAAAATTTTAAAATATTATCATTAGCTTCAAATATTTTATAAAAATCTATGGAAAAAAATTTACAAAATCATTATCAAAGTATTATTAAATACGATCTTTTAACAAAATTAAATTTTCAAAATATATTTGAAATTCCAAAAATCACTAAAATTTGTTTAAATATTGGTTTTAAAGATGCAAATATTGAAAAAAAAAGATTAATTAATATTATTTTACTTTTAAAGTTAATAATTAATCAGACACCTATAATAACTAAATCAAAAAAAAACAATATTTTTTTTAAAATAAAACAAAATTCAATTATAGGTTGTAAAATAACGTTAAGAAAAAAAAATAGTTTTAATTTTTTAGAAAATATTTTAATTTTTATTTTACCTAATATAGCTAAAGTAAATTTTAATTTTGAAAATAAAAATATATTAAATTTCCAAATTCAAAACGTTTTACATTTTTTTGAATTAAAAACAGAATTTTTAAAATTTAAAAATATACCACCACTTGATATATCTATCCATACAAATGCAAAAAATAATAATGAATTATTTTTATTATTAAATTCACTTTTTCTTATAAAAAAATAATGTATCCGCAAAAATAGCTCAATGGTAGAGTATAACCTTGCCAAGGTTAATGTTGAGGGTTCGAGTCCCTTTTTTTGCTTTAACTTTAAATAAATTACATATAAATGGACCCGAAGGCAGTATTCGGTATTTCCATTATTAAAATTAATCGGGAATAATAGTAGAATTGACATTTATTTTGTGATTATAGATTAATTGGTAAATCTTTTATCTTCCAAGTAAATATTGTGGGTTCGAGTCCCACTAATCACATTTAAATTTTAAAAGATAGGGAGAAATGGCTGAGTGGTTAAAAGCGGTAGACTGTAAATCTGTTGAAATAATTTCTACGTAGGTTCGAATCCTACTTTCTCCAATTAAAATATTTATATTAATTCAATTTTATAATTATAAGTATTAAGCTATGTTTTCTGTGTAAAATGTTCTGTTTTGTATCACGATAGTAATTATCTTCTTAAGAGCCGTGTTTATAAAAAATCGAAAAATTCAATCCTTTAGGACAATATAAAATCAAAATTAATATAAGAATGTCAGATATTTAATTTTAAAACGTTTGTTATTTTAAAAATTAATATTAAATATTTAGTATAAAATATAAATAGAGTTTGATCCTGGCTCAGAATAAATGCTATCGGTATGCTTAACACATGCAAGTCGAATGTTTTTAAAACATGGCGAACGGGTGAGTAACACGTGAATTATCTACCTTTTAATTCGGAATAATTATTTTTATAAAAATACTGAATAAATTAATTAAAGTTTTTAACGTTAAAAGATGAGTTTGCGCAAGATTAAGGTAGTTGGTAGTTTAATAGACTACCAAGCCTATTATCTTTAGCTGGTTTGAAAGAATGATCAGCCACATTGGGACTGAGACACGGCCCAAACTTTTTTAAAGGCAGCAGTGGGGAATTTTGGACAATGAGCGCAAGCTTGATCCAGCAATACCGAGTGAGTGATGACGGCTAATTAGGTTGTAAAGCTCTTTCATTAAGGAGGAAAATGACAATACTTAAAAAAGAAGTTCCGGCTAATACCCGTGCCAGCAGCCGCGGTAATACGGGAGGAGCGAGCATTATTCGGAATGATTTGGCGTAAAGGGTTTGTAGGTGGTTTTTTAAGTTGAAAGAAACAAATTAAAGCTCAACTTTATACATTTTTTCAAAACTGATAAACTGGAGTATAAATAGAGGATAATGGAATTTCTATTGGAGTGATAAAATACGTTGATAATAGAAGGAAGACCTATGGCGAAGGCAATTATCTGGGTATATACTGACACTGAGAAACGAAAGCTTGGGTAGCGAACGGGATTAGAGACCCCGGTAGTCCATGCTGTAAACGATGAGTGCTAATATTTAGAATTTTTAGATATAACAGCTAACGCCTTAAGCACTCCGCCTGAAAAGTATAATCGCAAGATTGAAATTCAAAGGAATTGACGGGAGTCTACACAAGCGGTGGAGCATGTGGTTTAATTCGATAATACGCGCAGAACCTTACCAACTCTTGTTAATTTTATTATAAAATTTTATAGTAAAAACAGGCGTTGCATGGCTGTCGTCAGCTCGTGTTGTGAAATGGTTGGTTAAATCCCTTAACGAGCGCAACCCCTATTGTTAGTTGCTAATTTATTATAAAAAGTAAAAGTACTCTAACAAAAAGATTAATGATAGGTTAATGGAAGGTGGGGATGACGTCAAGTCTTCATGGCCCTTATGAGTTGGGCTACACACGTGCTACAATGGTAATCACAATGAGACGCAATAATTATAAAACTTGGAGCAAATCTTTAAAAATTATCTTAGTTCGGATTAAGGGCTGAAACTCGCCCTTATGAAGTTGGAATCGCTAGTAATCGCAGAACAGCATGCTGCGGTGAATATGTTACTGGACTTTGTACACACCGCCCGTCACATCAGGGAAATTGATTATTTTTAAAATGATTCTTAATTATTTATTAAAATTACATGATTATTGAAATAAAATAGTTTATAATATTAATAAATAAGTTAAAATTCCTAAAAAGTGGTCAGTAACTTTGATGAAGTCGTAACAAGGTAGTCGTAGGGGAACCTGTGTCTGGAAGAGATCTTTAAACATTCTTAAATTAATTATAAGAATCTTAGGAAAATAGTTTAATTGGTAAAATAATAGTCTCCAAAATTATTGTTATGGGTTCAAGTCCCATTTTTCCTGTTTTATAATATTATCAATCAGAAAAATTTTATAAAATCTGAAATTCATTAAATTCAAGTTATAAAAATAAAATTTTATTTAAAATACTTTTTCATCAAAGGGAATTTAAATTTAGATTGGTAATACTATAAATTTAATACGGTTATAGGTATATATCCTTAAAGTGTAGAAAATAATTTAAATTATTTTCTTTTTAGATATTTTATATGCTTTAAGAGAAGATAAAAATATCTATATTTATATTTATTTTGACATTCAAATATTACTTAATTTTGTATATATTAAAAAATAAGATAATCAATCTCAACAATATTATGACAATCACAAATTATATAAATAATCAATTCACTTTTTTAGATATGGCCGAACCATGGCAATTAGGCTTTCAAGATCCAGCAACTCCAGTTATGGAAGGTATTATTAACTTTCATCATGATTTAATGTTCTTTTTAATAAGCATAGTTGTATTCGTTTGTTGGGTGTTATTTAGAGTTATTACTCTTTTTGATGAAAAAAAAAATAAAATTCCAGCAACTGTTGTACATGGTGCTACTCTTGAAATTATTTGGACTTCTATTCCAGCATTAATTTTATTAACTGTGGCAGTACCATCTTTTGCTTTATTATATTCCATGGATGAAGTAATTGATCCAATTATCACCTTAAAGGTAATAGGTAGTCAATGGTATTGGAGTTATGAATATTCTGATAATCTTGAATTCTCTGATGAACCTTTAATTTTTGATAGTTATATGGTTCAAGAAGACGATTTAGCGATCGGTCAATTTCGTATTTTAGAAGTAGATAATCGTGTAGTTGTTCCTACTAATAGTCATATTAGGGTATTAATCACTGCATCAGACGTTTTACATTCTTGGGCAATACCTTCTCTAGGTATTAAATTAGATGCGTGTCCAGGTCGTTTAAATCAAACATCAATGTTTATTAAAAGAGAGGGTGTTTTTTATGGGCAATGTAGTGAAATCTGTGGAGTAAATCATGGATTTATGCCTATAGTTGTTGAAGCTGTTTCATTAGAAGATTATTTAACTTGGTTAAAAAATAAAATCAATTTTGATTTTAATGTATAATGAATAAAAGTTTATGGTATTTAAAATCATTGGGATTATTTTTTTAGTATTATTATTATTTACTGATATTAAACAAATAATCAATCGAATTAAACATTTTTTTAATAAATAAAAACTATAATTAAAATAAATTATTATTTATATGATAATAATATAATTAAAAAAACCCACGCTTTTTTTAATTTTTAAAATTAATAATTTTGCATTTAAAATAAATTTTAAAAATATTCAAAAATGAGTTTTAAAAATATAAATAAATGGTCAACTAGATGGCTTTTTTCAACAAATCATAAAGATATTGGTACTTTATATTTAATTTTTAGTGCATTTGCCGGTATTGTTGGTACAACTTTATCACTTCTAATCCGTATGGAATTAGCACAACCGGGAAATCAGATTTTCATGGGAAATCATCAATTATATAATGTTATTGTTACGGCACATGCTTTTATTATGGTTTTTTTCTTAGTTATGCCTGCCTTAATTGGGGGTTTTGGTAATTGGTTCGTACCTTTACTGATAGGTGCCCCAGATATGGCTTTTCCACGTATGAATAATATAAGTTTTTGGTTATTACCACCAGCTTTATTATTATTAGTGTCATCAGCTATTGTAGAATCCGGTGCTGGTACCGGTTGGACTGTTTATCCACCATTATCAAGTGTACAGGCACACTCAGGACCTTCTGTTGATTTAGCTATCTTTAGTTTACATTTAACAGGTATTTCGTCATTATTAGGTGCTATTAATTTTATTTCAACCATTTATAATATGCGAGCTCCTGGTTTAAGTTTTCATAGATTACCTTTATTTGTTTGGTCTGTATTAATTACAGCATTTCTTTTATTATTAACATTACCAGTATTAGCTGGAGCTATTACAATGTTATTAACGGATAGGAATTTAAATACGTCTTTCTACGATCCATCAGGTGGGGGTGATCCGGTATTATATCAACATTTATTTTGGTTTTTCGGTCATCCAGAAGTTTATATTTTAATTTTACCCGCTTTTGGTATTATTAGTCAAGTTGCTGCGGCTTTTGCTAAAAAAAATGTATTTGGTTACTTAGGAATGGTTTATGCAATGTTATCGATCGGTCTATTAGGTTGTATTGTATGGGCACATCATATGTTTACTGTTGGTTTAGATGTAGATACTCGTGCTTATTTTTCAGCAGCTACTATGATTATTGCTGTACCTACAGGTATTAAAATATTTAGTTGGTTAGCCACGTTATGGGGTGGTTCTTTAAAATTTGAAACACCTTTATTATTTGTTTTAGGTTTTATTTTATTATTTGTTATGGGTGGTGTAACCGGTGTGGCTATGTCGAATTCTGGTTTAGATATTGCAATACACGATACTTATTATATTGTAGGACATTTTCATTATGTATTATCTATGGGTGCTGTTTTTGGTATATTTACTGGATTTTATTTTTGGATTGGAAAAATTTCAGGCCGTAAATATCCTGAAGTTTTAGGTCAAATCCATTTTTGGTTATTCTTTATTGGGGTAAATATCACCTTTTTTCCAATGCATTTTTTAGGATTAGCTGGAATGCCTAGACGAATTCCCGATTTTCCTGATGCCATGAGTGGTTGGAATGCTGTAAGTAGCTTCGGTTCTTATATTTCATTTTTTTCTGCTTTATTCTTTTTTTATATTGTATATGTAACCTTAGTAGATGGAGAAAAAATTGAAAATTAAATAAAATATGCTACTAAAAATTCTAAATCTATTAGCTAATACTATACTTATATTAGTTAATCTAACAATAGTAATATTATTTACTATTAAATTTTTAAAGCATATTAATCTTTATGGGAGATTTTATATTTTAAACATATCGCCCGGTTTATTTGTATTATTTTCTTGTTAAGATTTATTTATTGTTAAAATCTTTAAATTTATATTAATAATAAAATATTCTATCAAAGTTATATGTTTTTTGTACCGATAGTATCATTTATATTTATCTTTTTATAAATTTAAATTTATAAAAAAAACATAAAAAGATGTTACAGAAAAAACATCTATAAAATAAAACGAAACAAATATAAGCTTATGATAATTACATTGACAATATATATATTCATAGTTTCATTAATAATTTTTAAAGGCTTGTATAAAAGTATATCTTTTATGAAACCTTTTTCAGTACAAAAAAATACTGAGTTTTTATCAACATCTATTAAATTAGAGAGTTTACCTTTTTATTTTAATCAAGGGAAAATCAATTTATTCGCTTTCTTGATCAATTTTCTTCTTTTAAACTTTATAAGTTTAACACTTTTACCTGATTTGATTCTTAATAATACTACTTATTGTCAACATTTGTATTCTGATAATAGTGGTTTATTTGATAGAGAGACAAAATTTTATATTAAAAATAATTTAAAATGGGGTCAATCAATGGAAGTCGATATTTATAAAAATAATCCTTTATTTTTAAATAGAAAGGATTATATAGACAATTTTTATAAAATTTCAAATCAACAATATCCTTTCATATTTCATTTAAATGGAAATATTAAAATAATTGAACCTTTTAAAGTATTTGAAGGAATTACTGAAGATTTTCATAATTTATGTGAAGAACAAAAAAATTTAATTAAAATTAAAGAAATAAAACTTTGTGGTTATAAGGGTTATAAAAACGATGTTTATTATAATATTGATATTCAAAAATATATATATTTAAAAAATTTATGTTTAATGAAATTAACATCAAACGCTTATTATAATTTAATATTTTCAGAAGAAAATAATTATCTTTTAAAAAATACTAATTTATCTTCTCAAGTTCAAAATTTAAATAAGGAAGCAGTTGAATTATCTGCAATTTTAGAAAGTATAAATAAAGAAAGTAATTCTAGTAATAAACCTTTATATGTAATAAATGATTTTTTAAAAGAAGAAAGAAAGAAAATTGCAAAATTTGATATTAATTCGTGTTCAACTGCTTTAATTAAATATCCTAATTCTTTATGTTTTAATGATAATTGTAGACCTTTTGATTATTCACCTCTTGTCCCTAAACCTGAAGGTCATATAGATAATCATGATTTTATATACAGAAATATTAATTCTTTTTATTTACAATTTAAAAATCTTGATTATTATGAAAAAAATAAATATTCTTTAGAAGCTATTAAAGATATGGGATTTGATCCTACAAAAAAAATTAAGAATCTTTTATAGTTTTGGTACCATTAGTACCACTTTTCCTATTTTTTAGCTTTTTTTTTCACTTTAATTCAAGCTTATGAATATATTGAAAGTACTTTTTCAATTTCAGATAGTATTTACGGTACAACTTTCTTCTTATTAACAGGTTTTCACGGTATACATGTTATAGTAGGTACTATTTTTATTATAGTAAGTACTATTAGATTAATTAATCATCATTTTACAAAACAACACCATTTTGGTTTTGAAGCTGCGGCTTGGTATTGGCATTTTGTAGATGTTGTTTGGTTATTTTTATTTGTAACTGTTTACTGGTGGGGCGGTAATTAATTTCTTCAATAATCTTTATGTTTAGTCCTTTAGAACAATTTGAAATTTTACCTATTTTTCAAATACCTTTTGTATTTACGAATGCTTCTTTAATTTTCATAATAGGTTTAGTTTATTTAGCTATTTTTACGAATATAAAAACTAAATTTATTCCAACACGTTTTCAACAATTTTTTGAAATGATTTTCAATGTGACTATTGAATTAACATATTCAAGTATCGGTAAAGCTGGTAAACATTTTGTATCATTAATTTTTGTTGTTTTCTTTTTTATTTTATTATGTAATTTAATAGGTATGGTTCCTTATAGTTTTACAATAACTAGTCATTTGATTATTACATTTACTTTAGCGTTAACAATTTATCTTGGTTTTAATTTAATTGGTATTAAAAAACATAAATTAAATTTTTTAAATTTATTATTACCGAGTGGGGCAAGTATTGCTTTAGTACCTATTTTAGTACCTATTGAATTAGTTTCGTATATTTTCCGTGTAATTAGTTTACCTGTTCGATTATTTGCTAATATGATGGCAGGACATACGTTATTAAAAGTAATTGCGGGTTTTGCCTGGACTATGTTAAATGTTAATAGTTTTATTTTCATAGCGCATTGTATACCTTTGATTATTATTGTATTATTAGTTGGTTTAGAAATTGCTGTAGCATTAATTCAAGCTTATGTATTTACTATTTTAACCTGTATGTATATAAACGATGCTTTAAATTTACACTAATCAATATTAAAACACAAATCTAATATAAAGGAAAAGTAACTCAGCTGGTTAGAGTAATAGCTTGTCACGCTATAAGTCGCGGGTTCGAGTCCCGTTTTTTCCGTTGAATTAGATTAAACAATTTTTACAAAAATGTTATTAAATTATTCAAATATTTTTATATTTTTAATATTAAGTTTATTTTTATCTCTTTTAATTTTCATCTTATCTTTTGGTTTAATAAAACAAAAAGATGATTTAGAAAAGTTAACAGCTTATGAATGCGGATTTAATCCTTATGATGATGCTAGAAAAATTTTTGATGTAAAATTTTATCTAGTTGCAATTCTTTTTATTATTTTCGATTTAGAAGCTGTTTTTGTTTTTCCTTGGGTTTTAACTTTAAGTTCTAATTTTTCATGGGGTTTTTGGACTATGATTGAATTTTTAGTTGAATTAGTTATAGGTTTTATTTATATTTGGTGTAGTGATGCTTTAGAATGGTAAATTCTTTATAAATATTAAAACATATAAATAAAATTTATTGGTATTTTAAAGTTGATTTGTAATTAACTTTATTTAATTTTTTAAACCTTTTTAATAGGTAAATATAGAAAAGGTTAAAAAAATTGTTGATTAACATAAAAATAAAAATTATTTATTCTTTAAGAAGAAATATTCTTTTTATAAAGATGTTTTAACAATATTTTATTCTGTTATGTTATTATTAACTTTAATTTTTTTACCTTTTTTAGGTTCAGTTGCGGCTGGACTATTCGGTTTTTATATAGGACGTAAGGGTTCTGTATTTATAACTACATTAACAACTTTTTTAAGTTGTCTTTTTTCATTAATTATTATTCATGATTCAATTACAAACGAATATGAATATATTATTTATATTTCAAATTGGATTAATAGTGGTTTATTTAATTGTAATTGGTGTTTTTTATTTGATAGTTTAACTATGATTATGCTTATTGTTGTAACAAGTATTTCAACACTAGTTCATCTATATTCTTCCAAATATATGGCACAAGATCCCCATCTATCAAGATTTATGTCATATTTATCATTATTTACTTTTTTTATGTTAATATTAATTACTGGTGATAATTTTATGCAAATGTTTGTTGGTTGGGAAGGTGTAGGTTTTTGTTCTTATTTATTAATTAATTTTTGGTTTACACGTTTACAAGCAAATAAAGCTGCAATTAAAGCTATGCTAGTTAATAGAATTAGTGATTTAATTTTATTATTGGGTGTCTTAACAATTTTTTATAATATAAGAACGCTTGAATATTTTAGTACATTTGCTGCAATTTCGATTGTTAAAGATTTTAAATTTATTTTTTTTAATTATATCTTAAGTATAGTAGATGTAGCCTGTATTTTAATTTTTATAGGTGCTATGGGGAAATCAGCTCAAATTTTTTTACATTTATGGTTACCTGATGCTATGGAAGGGCCTACACCCGTGTCTGCATTAATTCACGCAGCTACTATGGTAACCGCAGGTGTCTATTTAACAGCACGTTGTTCCCCAATGTTCGAGTATTCCATGTTTTCGTTAAAAGTTATTACAGTAATTGGTTCTTCAACAGCTTTTTTTGCAAGTACTGTCGGTTTAGTTCAAAACGATTTTAAAAAAATAGTAGCTTATTCAACATGTAGTCAATTAGGTTATATGTTCTTTGCTTGCGGATTATCTAATTATCCATTAGCTATTTTCCATTTGTCAAATCATGCATATTTTAAAGCATTATTATTTTTATGTTCTGGTGCAGTAATTCATGCTATGGGTGATGAACAGGATATTCGTAAAATGGGTGGTTTAAGACGTATATTACCTTTTACATATATAATGTTTTTAATAGGTTCTTTATCTTTAATGGGTTTTCCATTTTTAACAGGATTTTATTCAAAAGATTTAATCTTGGAAGTCGCCTTCGCCAGTTTTAGTGAGACAGGTCATTTTGCGTATTGGTTAGGGACAATTGGTGCCTTTTTTACAGCTTTTTATTCAACTCGTTTATTGTTTTTTTCTTTTTTAAGTGAAACAAATGCGTATAAAAATGTTATTAAAAATGCGCACGATGTTCCATTAGAAATGGGTATTCCTTTAGGGTTATTAGCTTTTGGTAGTATTTTTATAGGTTATATCTCTAAAGATATGTTTGTTGGTTTAGGTTCAAATTTTTGGAATAATTCAATTTATATCGATCCATTAAACAATCAGATGATTGATGCAGAATTTTTACCAACATTTTTTAAATTATTACCTGTTATTTTAAGTTTTGGTGGTTTATTTAGTGCATTTTATTTATATTTTTTTAAATTTAAATTTTTATATAATTTAAAAATTTCAGAAGCTGGTCTTTATTTTTATAATTTTTTAAACCGAAAATGGTATTTTGATAAAATTTATTATGAATTTATAAATCAATATATTTTAAAAGTGGGTTATGATGTCACCTATAAAATGGTTGATAAAGGGTTAATTGAAATGTGCGGTCCTTATGGGTTAACCACTATTTTTGCCTTTTTAAGTCAAAGAATAATATTATTACAAACAGGATATATTTACCATTACTCATTATTAATGTTAATTAGTATTATTTTTTTAATTAATATTATTTTTTTTTCTATTCTTTATTATTTTAATGTAATTACTATTTTATTATTTTTATTTATTTTTTTATTAATTATATAAAAATAATAAAATATATATCTTTTAAGATATAATTATAAAATTTTATATAAATTATGGATTTTGAAACAATTTTCTTTTATACTTTTTCAACGATAGCTTTAACTTCAGCTATTTTTGTAATATATTCTACAAATACAATTTATTCTGCATTTTTTTTAATACTAGTTTTTACGAATTCAACGGGGTTATTATTAATTTCCGAAGTTGAATTTTTAGCAATTATGTTAATTATTATTTATGTAGGAGCAATTACTGTTTTATTTTTATTTGTAATTATGATGTTAGATGTTAATATTCTAATAGATAAAAATAAAATAAATAATAATTTCGGTTATTTACCTATTATTTTCTTAATTAGTTTTATTTTGTTTTTCGAAACCTTTATTATGTTTAGTAAAGTTTTTACCTCATATTATCATTTAATAAATAATTCTTTTTTTATGCAAGAAGGAAAACCTTTTCTAAAAAATTTTATCAATCAATTAGATAGTATTCCAAATATTGAAACCATTGGTCAAATTTTATATAGTTATTATGCTTTTTTCTTTTTAGCTGCGGGTATTATATTATTAATAGCTTTAATAGGGGCGGTCACTTTAACTAAAAAAGAAAGAAAAAAAAATTTTAAACAAAAAATTTATAAACAACTTTCAAGAAATCCATTAAAAGCTAGTTTTAATGTATATTCAAAATTAAAATAAAAACAATCTTAACTTAATTGGTCGAGTATAAGCCTTCTAAGCTTTAAAATCTTGGTTCGAGTCCAAGAGATTGTATTTACTTTTCTATCTACCTTATGAAAAATTATTTAAAAAAGTTTATTATCGGCTTAATATTATTAGTCGTTTTTTTAACAATAATAGGTTTATATATCTTATGATGATATATAAACCTATTATTGTTAAAAAAACGACTAATAATAGGTTTATATATCTTATGATGATATATAAACCTATTATTGTTAAAAAAACGACTAATAATATTAAGCCGATAATAAACTTTTTTAAATAATTTTTCATAAGGTAGATAGAAAAGTAAATACAATCTCTTGGACTCGAACCAAGATTTTAAAGCTTAGAAGGCTTATACTCGACCAATTAAGTTAAGATTGTTTTTATTTTAATTTTGAATATACATTAAAACTAGCTTTTAATGGATTTCTTGAAAGTTGTTTATAAATTTTTTGTTTAAAATTTTTTTTTCTTTCTTTTTTAGTTAAAGTGACCGCCCCTATTAAAGCTATTAATAATATAATACCCGCAGCTAAAAAGAAAAAAGCATAATAACTATATAAAATTTGACCAATGGTTTCAATATTTGGAATACTATCTAATTGATTGATAAAATTTTTTAGAAAAGGTTTTCCTTCTTGCATAAAAAAAGAATTATTTATTAAATGATAATATGAGGTAAAAACTTTACTAAACATAATAAAGGTTTCGAAAAACAAAATAAAACTAATTAAGAAAATAATAGGTAAATAACCGAAATTATTATTTATTTTATTTTTATCTATTAGAATATTAACATCTAACATCATAATTACAAATAAAAATAAAACAGTAATTGCTCCTACATAAATAATAATTAACATAATTGCTAAAAATTCAACTTCGGAAATTAATAATAACCCCGTTGAATTCGTAAAAACTAGTATTAAAAAAAATGCAGAATAAATTGTATTTGTAGAATATATTACAAAAATAGCTGAAGTTAAAGCTATCGTTGAAAAAGTATAAAAGAAAATTGTTTCAAAATCCATAATTTATATAAAATTTTATAATTATATCTTAAAAGATATATATTTTATTATTTTTATATAATTAATAAAAAAATAAATAAAAATAATAAAATAGTAATTACATTAAAATAATAAAGAATAGAAAAAAAAATAATATTAATTAAAAAAATAATACTAATTAACATTAATAATGAGTAATGGTAAATATATCCTGTTTGTAATAATATTATTCTTTGACTTAAAAAGGCAAAAATAGTGGTTAACCCATAAGGACCGCACATTTCAATTAACCCTTTATCAACCATTTTATAGGTGACATCATAACCCACTTTTAAAATATATTGATTTATAAATTCATAATAAATTTTATCAAAATACCATTTTCGGTTTAAAAAATTATAAAAATAAAGACCAGCTTCTGAAATTTTTAAATTATATAAAAATTTAAATTTAAAAAAATATAAATAAAATGCACTAAATAAACCACCAAAACTTAAAATAACAGGTAATAATTTAAAAAATGTTGGTAAAAATTCTGCATCAATCATCTGATTGTTTAATGGATCGATATAAATTGAATTATTCCAAAAATTTGAACCTAAACCAACAAACATATCTTTAGAGATATAACCTATAAAAATACTACCAAAAGCTAATAACCCTAAAGGAATACCCATTTCTAATGGAACATCGTGCGCATTTTTAATAACATTTTTATACGCATTTGTTTCACTTAAAAAAGAAAAAAACAATAAACGAGTTGAATAAAAAGCTGTAAAAAAGGCACCAATTGTCCCTAACCAATACGCAAAATGACCTGTCTCACTAAAACTGGCGAAGGCGACTTCCAAGATTAAATCTTTTGAATAAAATCCTGTTAAAAATGGAAAACCCATTAAAGATAAAGAACCTATTAAAAACATTATATATGTAAAAGGTAATATACGTCTTAAACCACCCATTTTACGAATATCCTGTTCATCACCCATAGCATGAATTACTGCACCAGAACATAAAAATAATAATGCTTTAAAATATGCATGATTTGACAAATGGAAAATAGCTAATGGATAATTAGATAATCCGCAAGCAAAGAACATATAACCTAATTGACTACATGTTGAATAAGCTACTATTTTTTTAAAATCGTTTTGAACTAAACCGACAGTACTTGCAAAAAAAGCTGTTGAAGAACCAATTACTGTAATAACTTTTAACGAAAACATGGAATACTCGAACATTGGGGAACAACGTGCTGTTAAATAGACACCTGCGGTTACCATAGTAGCTGCGTGAATTAATGCAGACACGGGTGTAGGCCCTTCCATAGCATCAGGTAACCATAAATGTAAAAAAATTTGAGCTGATTTCCCCATAGCACCTATAAAAATTAAAATACAGGCTACATCTACTATACTTAAGATATAATTAAAAAAAATAAATTTAAAATCTTTAACAATCGAAATTGCAGCAAATGTACTAAAATATTCAAGCGTTCTTATATTATAAAAAATTGTTAAGACACCCAATAATAAAATTAAATCACTAATTCTATTAACTAGCATAGCTTTAATTGCAGCTTTATTTGCTTGTAAACGTGTAAACCAAAAATTAATTAATAAATAAGAACAAAAACCTACACCTTCCCAACCAACAAACATTTGCATAAAATTATCACCAGTAATTAATATTAACATAAAAAAAGTAAATAATGATAAATATGACATAAATCTTGATAGATGGGGATCTTGTGCCATATATTTGGAAGAATATAGATGAACTAGTGTTGAAATACTTGTTACAACAATAAGCATAATCATAGTTAAACTATCAAATAAAAAACACCAATTACAATTAAATAAACCACTATTAATCCAATTTGAAATATAAATAATATATTCATATTCGTTTGTAATTGAATCATGAATAATAATTAATGAAAAAAGACAACTTAAAAAAGTTGTTAATGTAGTTATAAATACAGAACCCTTACGTCCTATATAAAAACCGAATAGTCCAGCCGCAACTGAACCTAAAAAAGGTAAAAAAATTAAAGTTAATAATAACATAACAGAATAAAATATTGTTAAAACATCTTTATAAAAAGAATATTTCTTCTTAAAGAATAAATAATTTTTATTTTTATGTTAATCAACAATTTTTTTAACCTTTTCTATATTTACCTATTAAAAAGGTTTAAAAAATTAAATAAAGTTAATTACAAATCAACTTTAAAATACCAATAAATTTTATTTATATGTTTTAATATTTATAAAGAATTTACCATTCTAAAGCATCACTACACCAAATATAAATAAAACCTATAACTAATTCAACTAAAAATTCAATCATAGTCCAAAAACCCCATGAAAAATTAGAACTTAAAGTTAAAACCCAAGGAAAAACAAAAACAGCTTCTAAATCGAAAATAATAAAAAGAATTGCAACTAGATAAAATTTTACATCAAAAATTTTTCTAGCATCATCATAAGGATTAAATCCGCATTCATAAGCTGTTAACTTTTCTAAATCATCTTTTTGTTTTATTAAACCAAAAGATAAGATGAAAATTAAAAGAGATAAAAATAAACTTAATATTAAAAATATAAAAATATTTGAATAATTTAATAACATTTTTGTAAAAATTGTTTAATCTAATTCAACGGAAAAAACGGGACTCGAACCCGCGACTTATAGCGTGACAAGCTATTACTCTAACCAGCTGAGTTACTTTTCCTTTATATTAGATTTGTGTTTTAATATTGATTAGTGTAAATTTAAAGCATCGTTTATATACATACAGGTTAAAATAGTAAATACATAAGCTTGAATTAATGCTACAGCAATTTCTAAACCAACTAATAATACAATAATAATCAAAGGTATACAATGCGCTATGAAAATAAAACTATTAACATTTAACATAGTCCAGGCAAAACCCGCAATTACTTTTAATAACGTATGTCCTGCCATCATATTAGCAAATAATCGAACAGGTAAACTAATTACACGGAAAATATACGAAACTAATTCAATAGGTACTAAAATAGGTACTAAAGCAATACTTGCCCCACTCGGTAATAATAAATTTAAAAAATTTAATTTATGTTTTTTAATACCAATTAAATTAAAACCAAGATAAATTGTTAACGCTAAAGTAAATGTAATAATCAAATGACTAGTTATTGTAAAACTATAAGGAACCATACCTATTAAATTACATAATAAAATAAAAAAGAAAACAACAAAAATTAATGATACAAAATGTTTACCAGCTTTACCGATACTTGAATATGTTAATTCAATAGTCACATTGAAAATCATTTCAAAAAATTGTTGAAAACGTGTTGGAATAAATTTAGTTTTTATATTCGTAAAAATAGCTAAATAAACTAAACCTATTATGAAAATTAAAGAAGCATTCGTAAATACAAAAGGTATTTGAAAAATAGGTAAAATTTCAAATTGTTCTAAAGGACTAAACATAAAGATTATTGAAGAAATTAATTACCGCCCCACCAGTAAACAGTTACAAATAAAAATAACCAAACAACATCTACAAAATGCCAATACCAAGCCGCAGCTTCAAAACCAAAATGGTGTTGTTTTGTAAAATGATGATTAATTAATCTAATAGTACTTACTATAATAAAAATAGTACCTACTATAACATGTATACCGTGAAAACCTGTTAATAAGAAGAAAGTTGTACCGTAAATACTATCTGAAATTGAAAAAGTACTTTCAATATATTCATAAGCTTGAATTAAAGTGAAAAAAAAAGCTAATGCTATTGTAATAAGTAAACTTAGAATCGCGTTTCTTCTATCACCAAAAACGATTGAATGGTGTGCCCACGTAATGGTTGCTCCAGATGATAATAGAATTATAGTATTTAATAATGGAATACCCCAAGCATTAACCGTTTCAATCCCTAATGGTGGCCATAATGAACCTATTTCCGGTGTTGGTGCTAAAGCTGAATGGAAAAATGCCCAAAAAAAACTAATAAAAAACAGTAATTCACTAAAGATAAATAAAAGCATACCGTTTCGTAAACCGAATTGGACTTGTTTTGTATGTTGACCTTCATATACAGCTTCTCGAACAATATCACGAAACCAGGTATACATAGTTAAAATAACCATTAGAAAACCGGTTAAAGTTAAAAGATTACTACCTATATAACCATGAAAATACATAGCACCACCAAAAGTTAAAAAAAAAAGTCCAAATGAGATAACAAAAGGCCATGGACTTGGATCAACTAAATGATAAGGATGGTTTTGTGTATTTTGTGTATTCTTTGTAATTTCTTTTAAGAATTTTAAATCTCTTTGAAATTTATCGATATTAGTATCATTTGTTGTAGTTTCAATTTGTAAATTTTTTTTATTAATATAATAATAATTTTTCATAAAAATTTAATAATCGGTAATAATTAATTATTTAATGATAAATAATTTTTTTATATTTTATAAAAAATTAATCAAAAATAAGATTAAATTTTAATTTTTTTATATTTTTATAATATTGTTTTTTTGTATTTAGAGTTTTACTTTTATTTTTTGAAGTTTGAATAATCTCTTTTACTATATTTTTTAAATTCGAATTTAAAAGTAACCAAGATACTGATTTTTTAATTTGTTTATCTTCATTTAAAAGCATTAAAAAATATCGATCTTTCTTTTTTTTTTTATTTCTTTTTTTATTGGGAATACTGATTGCCTTTAATTTAGGTAATAAATTCTCAATTGAATTAAATAAAATAAAATTCGGTTTTTGCTTTGTAGTTTTCTTTAGATTAATTAAAATATTTTTAAATATGTTTTCAGAACATGTTTTTTTACCACGTTTTAATAACATATTAATAAATAATTTTTTTATTTTATACTCTTCGTATTTTAGTTCCATATTTTGATCTTGATGTTTTTCGAGAATAAATACCCAATAAATCATATTTACCACGAATAACATGATATTTTACACCAGGTAAATCTTTTACTCGACCACCACGAACTAACACAATTGAATGTTCTTGTAATGTATGACCTATACCCGGTATATAAGTAATTATTGTATATCTGCTGGATAAATGAACTTTTGCTACTTTACGCATAGCAGAGTTAGGTTTTTTAGGTGTTGTATTATAAACTTTTAAACAGACACCTTTACGTTGTGGACATTGCTTTAAAGCTGGACTTTTATTTCTTGTTTTTTTTTCTAAACGTTTTTGTTTTTTTAAAAACAATTGATTAATGGTTGACATATTATTTTTTTTATGAATTTTGAATAATAACGGACTTGAACCGCTAACATTTTCGGTGTAAACGAAATACTCTACCAATTGAGTTAATTATTCGATGGGCCTAAGTAGATTTGAACTACTGACTTTACACTTATCAGGCGTATACTCTAACCAACTGAGTTATAGGCCCTTTTGAAGTAAAAGGACTCGAACCTTTGATTTTCCGTACCAAAAACGGAGGCCTTACCACTTGGCTATACTTCAAAAATATGCTTAGAAAGACTCGAACTTTCATTTTATAGATCCGCAATCTAAGGCTTTTCCAATTAAGCTATAAGCATAATTTTAATTTTTTTTTATCATCTTAATATTCATTAATGAATTTTCTGAAAATGTTTTTTTAATGATAATTAGAAAATTCAACAATTGAAAAATATTTCTAAATTTTATATCCAGTTTTGGATTATAATTTTCATAAATAAAGTGTTCACGTGATTTTTTATTTACATGAGGAGATCTTAATAAAGTAAAAATTTTATTTTTATTTTTTGTTTGAAAGATTCCATTTATTTTTATATTTTTAAATTTATTAATTTTTTTTAATTTTAATAAATTTTTTTTAAGTTGGTTTATTTTTTGAAAAGATTTAAAAGTTATTCGTAAAAGATACATATTTTAAATAATAAAAATTGTCTGGAGGTGGATTTGAACCACCGACACAAAGATTTTCAGTCTTTTACTCTAACCAACTGAGCTATCCAGACTAAATATTATATTAATAAATATAAATAAATTTTATTCAAATTAATTAATATAATATTAGGAAAAATAAACAGAAATAAAATAAATTGCGTATTAATTAATAATATAATACTTTGTATTTTATCTATTTGTAAAATAAACATTTTTCTGAATACTTTTTCAAAATAAATTATTTTAATAATCTTTAGATAATAAAAAGAACTTAAAACACTTATTATAATACCGAAGAAAACTAAACTAAAATAATTATTCTTAATTGCTGAAAAAAAAATAAATAATTTAGAAAAAAAACCAGCTAAAGGTGGAATACCTGCTAATGATAAAATATTTAAAATCAGTATAACAGCAATTAATTTATTAATAGTATATATATTTGATAAATCAGTTAAATATTTAATAGGTTTATGATTAATATTTAAAGATAAATAAGAAGTCCATAAATTAATATTGGTTATAATATAAATAATAACATATAATAAAATAAAAGGAATATTATTTAACATATTAGAAGTAAAACCAATTAAAATAAAACCTACATGACTTATGGAACTATATGCTAATAATCTTTTTATTTTTTTTTGTTGTAAAGCTGATAATGCACCAATTAACATAGATAAAAATGAAATAATATAAAAAAAAATTTCAAAAAAATATGAAATATGGAAAAAAATATCAAAAAATAAACGAATTAAAATACCAATAAAAGCTATTTTTGGTACAATAGCAAAAAAACTTGAAATATTGTTAGGAGCACCTTCATAAACATCAGGTAACCAGAAATGTAAAGGTGTGGCCCCTATTTTAAATAAAATACCTACTAAGATAAAAATAAATCCATATGATAAACTTATTAAAAAATTAATATTTTCTAAAAAATTAATATTCGATAATATTAAAAAAATATTGTTAAAATTTAAGGATCCCGTGATCGCGTAAATAATTGAAGAACCAAACAAAATAAATCCTGAAGCAATTGACCCTAATATAAAATATTTTAAACCAGCTTCAATTGATAATATTGATTTTTTTTGTGTCGAAGTTAATATATAAAAACTTAAACTTTGTAATTCAATAGCTAAATATAAGGTAATTAGATGGTTTGAAGATACTAATAACATTAAACCTAATAAAGAGATTAACATTAATATATTAATTTCATAAGAATTTATTTTTTGTTGTATTAGATATTTTTGTTGTATTAAAAAACAAATAATTGTTGCTAATATTAAAATAATTTTAATAAACTGTGTAAAATTATTTATAATTAATACACCGTTTAATATATTATTTGAAATATTTGTTATATTTGATGTTAATATTAAAAGAATTAATAATAAATATATTATTATAGTAGTAATATTTTTAATAATCAAAATTTTTTGAATATTTTGATTTTTTTTATAAAAAACTCCAAATAATAATAAAATTAATAAAATAGTTGTTAAAAAAAATTCGGGAATAATAATTTCAAAATTATTATTAAAAATTTCCTGAAAAATCATAATATAAAAAGAAATAAATATTTAAAAAAATATTTACTTACTATATATGCTATATATTTATAAAAAAATTAATTTATAAATATTTTATTTTAATTAAATTAAAAAAAATTAGAAATGCCTTTAAAAAAAATTAAAAATTTTTCGATAAATTTTGGTCCACAACACCCAGCAGCACATGGTGTTTTACGTTTAATTTTAGAACTAAATGGAGAAGTTGTACAAAAAGCTGATTCACATATAGGTCTATTACATCGGGGGACAGAAAAATTAATAGAATATAAGAATTATTTACAAGCTTTACCTTATTTTGATCGCTTAGATTATGTTTCAATGATGTGTCAAGAACATGCTTATGTTTTAGCTGTTGAGAAATTATTAAATTGTGATATTCCTCTAAGAGCACAATATATAAGAGTCTTATTTTCAGAAATTACTCGTATATTAAATCATTTATTAGCGATTTGTTGTCATGCTTTAGATGTGGGGGCGATGACACCTTATTTTTGGGGATTTGAAGAACGCGAGAAATTATTGGAGTTTTATGAAAGAGTTTCTGGTGCACGTATGCATGCAGCTTATTTTAGACCAGGCGGTGTCAATCAAGATCTACCTAAAGGTTTATTAAATGATATTTATATTTTTTGTGAACAATTTAATACCCGATTAGATGAAATTGAGGAAATGCTGACAAATAATCGTATTTGGAAACAACGATTAGTTGATATTGGTGTTGTTTCGGCTAAGGATGCTTTAGATTTAGGTTTTAGTGGTGTAATGTTGCGTGGATCTGGTATTTCATGGGATTTACGTAAAACACAACCCTATGAAATTTATGATCAATTAGAATTTGATATACCTGTAGGTACAAATGGGGATTGTTACGATCGTTATTTGATTCGAATTGAAGAAATGCGTCAATCTATTCGAATTATTTTACAAATTCTTAATAAAATACCAGAAGGACCTATTAAGTTGGATGATAAAAAAATTACCAACCCTAATAGAATCCAAATTAAAAATTCGATGGAATCCTTAATTCACCATTTTAAATATTATTCCGAAAATATTACTGTAAATAGTGGTGAAACTTATACCGTTATTGAAGCACCAAAAGGTGAGTATGGTGTGTATTTGGTTTCCGACGGAACTAATAAACCTTACAGATGTAAAATAAAATCACCAGGATTTTTACATTTACAAGCATTAGATTTTATAGCTAAAAATCATATGATTGCTGATGTTGTAACAATTATAGGTACTCTAGATGTTGTTTTTGGTGAAATTGATCGTTAATCAAAATTCTTCGAATAAAAGATAAATAAATTAATTTAAAAAATTATGCAAAAAAAAATTTTTAAAAAATATAAATTAAATCAAGTACAAAAAATCAAACAAATTTACAAATTTATCTATTTATTTCGTTATAATGATTTAAATATTAATGAAATAATATCTATAAAAAAAAATTTAAAAAAATTAAATTATAAATCTTTAATCTTAAATCAAAAATTAACTACTCATATTTTTTCGGAATTAAAGGGGGAAGGATCTGTTTTAATTATTTATGGGAATAACGAATTAAATCTAGTTAAAGATTTCATTAAAATTAAAAAACTTGAATTAATTTATTTATGTTTTAATAATAAAGTTTATTCTAATTTAAAAATCAGACAAATATTAGTTCAACAATACCAACCTTTTAATAATTTAATTGTTCAACCTTTTTTAAATTTTATATATTATTTAAGAAAAATCTAAAAAGGCGATTATAACTTAAAGGTAGAGTGTTAGATTGTGGGTCTAAGTGTTATGGGTTCAAGTCCCATTTTTCGCCCGTTTTTCTAGTCAATATAAAATTTTATGTTTAATAAGTTTATATTAATCTTTTTACTTATTTTACCATTAATTACGGTTATCGTATTATTTTTTATGAAAAATGAAAAATGTATTAAAAATTTTAGTATTTTTATGTCATTTTTTATTTTTCTAATGTCATTACCTTTATGGATTTTATTTGATAAATCAACTTCGAATTTTCAATATTTATTTAAAATCGAATGGATTAGTCAATTTAATATTAATCTTTATTTAGGTCTTGACGGTATTTCATTATTTTTTATAATTTTAACAACCTTTTTGATTCCCATCTGTATGCTAATTAGTTATGAAACTATTATTAAAAATATAAAAGAATATTTTATTTTATATTTTATTTTAGAATTTTGTTTAATTATGTCATTTAGTGTATTAGATATACTTATTTTTTATATTTTCTTTGAAAGTGTATTAATTCCTATGTTTTTAATTATAGGTATTTGGGGATCAAGAGAACGTAAAATAAAAGCTTCTTATTTATTTTTCATGTATACATTAGCCGGATCATTATTTATGTTTATTGCTATTATTCATCTATTTTTAACTGTTGGTACAACAGATTATCAAATATTATATTATAGTAATTTCGATTTCTCGTATGAAAAATTATATTTCTTAGCTTTTTTTTTATCATTTGCTGTTAAAGTTCCGATGTTACCCTTTCATGTTTGGTTACCTGAAGCACATGTTGAAGCTCCTACGGCAGGTTCGGTATTATTAGCGGGTATTTTATTAAAATTAGGATCATATGGTATGATTAGATTTTTAGTTCCTTTATTTCCAAAAGCTACTATTTATTTTACACCTTATATATTAGTAATTTGTTTAATATCAATTATTTATGCATCATTAACCGCAATCCGTCAAACAGATTTAAAACGTATTATTGCTTATGCTTCCGTAGCACATATGAATTTTATTATTTTAGGTATTTTTTCTTTAACTATTCAAGGTTTAGAAGGTAGTATTATTCAAATGATTAGTCATGGTTTAGTTTCAAGCGGTTTATTTTTCTCAATTGGATGTTTATACGATCGGTATCATACACGTTTTATCAATTATTATGGGGGTTTAGCACATACAATGCCTTTATTCTGTATAGCATTATTTATTTATGTATTAGCAAATATGTCTATACCAGGTTCAAGTAGTTTTGTTGGTGAAATTCTTATCTTAACTGGTGTTTTTGAGGATAATACTACGACTGCTATTTTTGCAACAATTGGTATGTTTTTGGGGGGTGTTTATTCTTTATTATTTTATAATCGTATTTGTTATGGTAATATTCAAAATATTTATTTACAAATTTACTATGATCTAACATATCGTGAGTTTTTAATACATTTTATATTAATTATAAATATTTTTTTATTAGGTTTATATCCAAAGATTTTTGAAAGTTGTATGCATGAAAGTGTATCGAAAATTTTAATCCATATCGATTTTTCTTATTTTTATTAAATAAATTTTTTTATTTAATAAAAAGCCCTTTTAGTCTAATGGTCAGGACATTGCCTTTTCACGGCAAAGATACGAGTTCAATTCTCGTAAAGGGTATAAAAATATATATTTGATATATTTTAGATAATTATATTAATAATTATTTTATAATATGATAATTTAATAACCGCAATGGCTATTGAATTGTCATATATATTGGAATCAAATATTAAAAAATATAAAGATGAAAAAAGTTTACAAGAAACAGGGATTGTTCTTTCCATGAGTGATGGTATTGCAAGATGTTACGGTTTAACTAATATTCAGGCTGGTGAAATGGTTGAATTTAATAATGGTAATATTAAAGGAATGGCTTTAAATTTAGAACCTGACGTTGTTGGTGTTGTTGTTTTTAGTAATGATAGAGAAATTCAAGAAGGTAATTTTGTAAGACGTACCGGATCGATTGTTAGTGTTCCTGTAGGACCTGAAGTATTGGGTAGAGTAGTTGATGCTTTAGGACAACCTATTGACGGTAAAGGTCAAATTAATAGTAAATTAGAAAGTCGGGTGGAAGTTAAAGCTCCCGGTATTATGCCTAGAGAAAGTGTTAAAGAACCTGTACAAACAGGTTTAAAAGCTGTAGATAGTTTAATCCCTATTGGTCGTGGTCAACGAGAATTAATTATTGGTGATAGACAAACAGGTAAAACCTCTATTGCAATTGATACTATAATTAATCAAATTGAACCTCATTTAAAGAAAGATATAACTAATCAATTATATTGTATTTATGTGGGTGTAGGTCAAAAAAGATCAACTATTGCTGAATTAACTAAAACGTTAGAAGAAAAAAATGCAATGTTTTTTTCTGTTATCGTTGCTGCGACTGCATCAGATTCCGCACCATTACAATATTTAGCTCCTTATACAGGTTGTGCTTTAGGTGAATATTTTAGAGATAACGGAAAACATGCTGTTATTTTTTATGATGATTTATCAAAACAAGCCGTAGCTTATAGACAAATGTCATTATTATTAAGAAGACCTCCGGGTAGAGAAGCTTATCCAGGTGATGTATTTTATTTACACTCACGTTTATTAGAAAGAGCTGCTAAAATGAATAAAAAAATCGGTGGGGGTTCATTAACAGCTTTACCTATTATTGAAACTCAAGCTGGAGATGTTTCTGCTTATATACCAACTAACGTTATTTCTATTACAGATGGACAAATTTTCTTAGAAACTGAATTATTTAATGAAGGACAAAGACCTGCAATTAGTGTTGGTTTATCTGTAAGTCGGGTAGGTTCTGCGGCTCAAATTAAAGCTATGAAACAAATTGCAGGTACTATGAAATTAGAATTAGCCCAATTTAGAGAAGTACAAGCTTTTGCACAATTCGGTTCTGATTTAGATGCAACGACTCAACAACAATTAAATAGAGGTGTTCGATTAACGGAAATGTTAAAACAAGGTTTAAATATACCATTATCTGTTGAAAATCAAATTGTAATTATTTATTTAGGTGTACGCGGTTTTTTAGATAAAATTGCTGTAGATAAAATTTCTATATTTGAAACGAATTGGTTAAATTTTATTAAAAATAATCATTCAGAAATCTTAGAAGAAATTTTAATTCAAAAAGAAATCTCTAAAGAGTTAGATAAAAAATTAAATATGTTAGCAACAGATTTTACTAATAATTTTTTTCAAAAATAATAAAAAAAAATAATAAATTTTAATCTTATTATTTAATATTAGATTTTTTAAATTCAAACAATAATAAAAAACTATTGTTAAGTAAATTAAAAAAATATTTTTTTTAAGATATTTTAAATAAAACTACAAAATTGATAATACATTTTATGTTATTACAAGCTTCTAAATTTTTAGGTGCAGGATTAGCTACTTTAGGATTAATTGGTGCTGGTATTGGTATCGGTAATGTTTTTGGTTCTTTAATTATAGGTATTTCAAGAAATCCTTCTTTACAACAAGAATTAATGAGAACGGCTATTTTAGGTTTCGCGTTAACTGAAGCAATTGCTTTATTCTGTTTAATGATGGCTTTTTTAATTTTATTTGCTTTTTAATTAAAATTAGATTCTGTTCAATATGATAAAATGAATTTTATTATATTTTAAAAAAGGTGTTATACGTATACTTAACCCCTTTTAGAATTATTTTAATAGAAATAATTATTTATTTTTCTAATATATAAATATTTTTTAATATTTATTATAATTATTAATTTATGAAATTATTAACAAAATTTAGTCAATATTTATTACAGATTTTACCTATAATAAATTATATATTATATAAAAATGAATTATGTATTAATATTCCTACAAAAAAATTAATTCCTATTTTAATTTTTTTAAAAAATCATACAAATAGTCAATTTAAAATATTATCTGAAATTTGTGCTGTTGATTATATTAATAAAGAAAAACGTTTTGAAATTATTTATAATTTATTAAGTATAAGATTTAATAGTCGTCTAAAAGTTAAGATAACTATTAATGAATTACAACCCGTAGATTCAATTATTAATATTTATAAAGCTGCTAATTGGTGTGAAAGAGAAGTTTGGGATATGTTTGGTATTTTCTTTTCTGATCATCCAGATTTACGTAGAATCTTAACAGATTATGGTTTTGAAGGGCACCCGTTACGTAAAGATTTCCCTTTAAGTGGTTTTCTTGAGATATTTTATAATGAATTAAAAAAAAGGGTGGTTTATGAACCTATTAATCTATCACAACAGTATAGATTATTTGAATTCAATAATCCCTGGGATAAAAAATAAATAATATTTTTTTAATTATTTTCGTTTTTAGGTTATTTTCGTTTCAAATTATGAGATGGAATAAAAAATCATTATTTGCAGTTCTTAATAATCATTTAATAGATTATCCAACACCTATTAATTTAAATTATTTTTTCGGATTCGGTTCGTTAGCCGGTATTATGTTAGTAGTACAAATTTTAACAGGTATTTTTTTAGCAATGCATTATACACCTCATATTGATTTAGCCTTTAATAGTGTTGAACATATTATGAGAGATGTTAATAATGGTTGGTTAATTAGATATACTCATGCCAACGGTGCCTCATTTTTTTTTATTGTAGTATATGTACACATTTTTAGAGGTTTATATTACGGTTCTTATATTACACCTAGAGAAGCTTTGTGGTGTTCTGGGGTAATTATTTTTATTTTAATGATGGCTACAGCTTTTATGGGTTATGTTTTACCTTGGGGACAAATGAGTTTCTGGGGTGCAACTGTTATTACTAATTTATTTTCAGCAATCCCTTTAATAGGTAAAGATATTGTTGATTGGTTATGGGGAGGTTTCGCGGTGGATAATCCAACATTAAATCGTTTTTTTAGTTTACATTTTACTTTTCCTTTTGTAATTGTAGGTGCAGTATTAATTCATTTAATTTTATTACATGAAATCGGATCTAATAATCCATTAGGTATTACTTTAAAAACAGAAAATATCCCCTTTTATCCTTATTTTTATACAAAAGATTTATTCGGTTTAATGATATTATTTTTAGTATTCTTTATTTTTATTTTTTATTATCCGAATACATTAGGTCACCCAGATAATTATATTGAAGCAAATCCAATGAAAACACCTTTACATATTGTTCCTGAATGGTATTTTTTACCTTTTTATGCAATTTTAAGATCTATTCCAAATAAAATTGGTGGAGTGCTTGCAATGTTTGGTTCTTTAATTGTTTTATTAACTATACCTTTTACGAATTCATCTGAAATTAGGAGTACAACTTTCCGACCTATTTTTAAAATATGTTATTGGTTATTAGTAGTAGCTTTTTTATTATTAGGTTGGGTTGGGCAATGTCCGGTTGAATATCCTTATACGGAAATAGGTATTATTAGTATGATTTATTATTTTTTTTTCTTTATAATAATTATACCTTTTCTAGGTAAATTTGAAACATATTTAGTACGTTATAATACTAATAAATAATATATTTATTTTAAACTTATTTAGGATATATTTCTAAATATTTAAAAAAATAATAATATTATTAATTATTTTTGATTCTATTAATAACAAATTTAAATATAATTTTCGTAAATTAAATATCTTTCTTTTTAAGGGTTTAATACCGTTATATAGTCCGGTATCCTGTTCACATATTATATAACAGTCTTTTATATATTTTTTTTATTTAAAGATAAAAATAAAACAAAACCGCTTCAATTTTTAAAAGAAGCGGTAGTTTATTAAGATTAAATTTATTATCATTACTATAATGCTAATAAATTAATTTTATAAATTGAAATATCTCCATATAATTTGAAAAAAACAATCATAATAGCTAAACCAATAGCAGACTCGGCTGCTGCAACGGTTAAAATTAATAATGAAAAAACTTGTCCTATTATATCATCAATTAAAACTGCAAAATAAATAAAATTTAAATTGATTGATAATAATAATAATTCAATAGACATTAAAATAAGAATTATATTTTGTCGATTTAAAATTATACCGAATAATCCTAGACAAAATAAAAAAAAAGTAAAAAAAAAGTGATTTAAAATACTCATAATTATATTAACCAATTAAAACTTATTAAAATACTTGCAGTATATATAAACCAACTTAAAACGAAAGGTAAAAATACTTTCCAACCTAAGCGCATTAATTGATCATAACGATAACGCGGTAAAATCGCGCGGGCTACTACAAATAAGATAACAAAAAAACATATTTTAATACTAAACCAAAAAGATCCTGGTAAAAAATTAATAAATGTAATACTAAAAGGAAAAGGTGCTAACCAGCCACCTAGAAATAAAATAGTCGTTAAACTACTCATTAATAACATATTGGCGTATTCACCTAAAAAAAATAAGGCGAAACCCATTGCAGAATACTCAACATTGTATCCAGAAACTAATTCAGCTTCTGCTTCAGGTAAATCGAAAGGATGTCGATTTGTTTCTGCTAAACATGCGATAAAAAAAATTAAAAAAATAGGAAAAAGAGGGAAACAATACCAGACAGTTTTTTGGGCTAATACGATAGAAATTAAATTTAATGATTTTGCACATACAATTACAGATAGCATTGAAAATCCTATCGTTAATTCATATGAAATCATCTGAGCTGTCGATCTTAAAGCACCTAAAAAAGCATATTTAGAATTACTTGACCAACCGCCAATAATAACTCCATAAACACCTAAGGATGAGATTGCTAATAAATATAAAATACCTATATTTAATTCAGTAAAAAACATACCAAAGCCTAAAGGTATTACAGTCCAACTCAATAAACTTAAAAAAAAAGCTAAAATAGGTGCAAATATAAATAAAACTACATCTGCATTACTGGGTAAAACAGTTTCTTTTACGAATAATTTTAAACCATCAGCTAATGGTTGTAATAATCCAAAAGTACCTATAACATTAGGTCCTCTTCTTCTTTGTATAGAAGCTAAAATTTTACGTTCAACTAACGTAAAATAAGCCACAGCGATTAATAAAGGTAAGACTAAAATTAAGAATTTTAAAATTGTGTATATCATAATGATTTTGTTTGTGTTTTGATGATTTTATTTGAATTAATTAATATTTTTGAATATTGTTCTAATATATTATTATAATAATTGTTTTTTATTAAAGAATCTAAAAAATTGATATTAATTTTTAAATATTTTTTATTTTTATTAAAATGATGAATTATTTTTATTTTATTTTTTAATAAATAAGGTAAAATATCTTTAATTTTTAAAAACGGATTCGATTTCAATTGATTTCTATTTATTAAAAATTTATACATATTTCTATAAATAATTGAATCTTTACGTTGCTCCGTATTTAGATTTAATATTTTTTCATTTTTTTGAACTAAACCTTCTAAATTAATATATAATCCATTTTTTTCTAAAAATGTTAAACCAGGTAAAATTAAATTTGCATTTTGTGCATCTTTTGTAAAATGATGGCCTTGGTAAATAATAAAATTATTTTTAGATCTTTTTAATTGATTTTGTAAATTTGTGTTAAATAAATAATATAATTTCGAATTAAAATTAGATTGTAAGGATTTTGTAAAAGTTATTTCTAAAAAATTTATTAAAGAAATTTGTGTATTAAAGAAATTAATATTATTTTTAAAAAATGATAAATTTTTTAATTTTTGTAAAATAAAAAAACCATTTTTTTGATTTATAATATTTTCTCCAATAATAATTAAAGGTCTTTTAGCTTTTTTTAAGTCTTTACAAAAACGATGTTGTCCTAAAATAATATTTCTTAAACTTGTAATGGTTAATCCTAAATGTTCTATTGCATAAGTAAAATTGATTTTATTACCTATATATGCAATTTTAAAATTTCCTTTTTTTAAACGATTCATTATATGAATATTTAAAATTGACCCTTCTTTACGAATATCACTCCCAATAATTAAACAAAGATCTGATTTTTCAATAGCTTTTATAGTATTATTAAATAAAAAATTTGAACTTAAATCAGAATTTATTTGAATATTTTGATTTTTAAAAAGATGTTCATAATTTATATTTAAAATTCCAAATTTAGTTAAAAATTTCTTTAATAAAAAGATAGATTCTAAATCAGTTAAATTACCAATAATACTTTTAACGTTTGAACTATCAGTTGTAGTTAATTTTTGATTGATAATATTGAAAGATTCTAACCAAGAAATCTGATGAAATTTATTTTCATTATCTTTTAATAAGGGGTATTGTAATCTTTGATATTTTAAACTATCGAAAAAATATCGCGTTTTATTCGATATCCATTCTTTATTAACATCAAAATTTGTCTTTGGTAAAATACGAATAATTTCGTTATTAAAAATATCCACTGTAATGTTTGAACCAATTCCATCTAAGATATCAACCCCCTCCTTTTTTTTTAATTCCCAAGAACGTGCTTTAAAACTATAAGGTTTTGAAGTTAAAGCACCGACTGGGCATAAATCAACTAAATTACCAGAAAATTCTGAATTAAAAATTTTAGGATAATAAAAATTAATTTCAGTTTTATTACCACGACCTGTTGTACCTAAACCATCAATTCCGCAAATTTCATTAGCAAAACGGACACAACGTGTACAATGTATACAACGTGTCATTATAGTTTTAATAAAAGGACCACAATATTTATCTTCTACACCACGTTTTTTAAAAAAAAAACGACTACGATCCGAACCGAAAATCATGGTTTGATCTTGTAAATCACATTCCGAGGCTTGATCACAAATTGGACAATCTAACGGATGATTTATTAAAAGAAATTCTAAAACACTTTCACGTGCTTTTTGTACTAAAGGTGTATTCGTAAATATACGCATATTAGGCATTAAAGGCATAGCACATGAAGCAACAGGTTTTGGTGAATTTTCAATTTCAACTAAACACATTCGACAATTACCTGCAATTTGTAAATTTTCTTGAAAACAAAATTTAGGAATTTCAATTTTAACGGTATTACATGCTTGCAATACCGTTAAATTTTTATTAACTTTTAATTTAATATTATCAATATATATATCAATCATCTATATGCTAAAAATTAAATAAAATTTGAATTTATTTTCACTAAAAGAATAGATTTTTCTTAAAATATTATTTTTTAATGATAAAATATATTGTTCTAGTAATTATCAAAGAAGGGACTTGAACCCTTAATGCTTTTATGCTTTACATCCTAAGTGTAACGTGTTTACCAATTTCACCACTTTGATAATAAATGAAATACCTACTATTGGACTTGAACCAATAACCCTATAATGGGAACAGATTTTAAATCTATCGTGTTTACCAATTTCACCAAGTAGGCTTAAAAATCCATGCAATCAAATAAAATCATAACTTATTTACAATTACATTTATTTGAATTAAAATATAATTTTTTTATTATTTTAATTACTTTTTTATATCTTCTTCTAATTTCATATTATTTTGCTGATCAATTAATATATTTATTCGTTAATAATTTACTTAATAAGAATATGTTAAAATACTTTATTTTTACAAATATTACCGAAATTTTTATTACTAATATTTTTATATCAATTTTTATATCAACTTTTATATCAATACAATTAAGTCTTTTATTATTTTGGTTTTTTCTATCAAAAGGTTTATATCAATACGAAAATCTTATCTTCTTAAAATTCTATTTTTTATTTTTGGTTTTTAATTTATTTATAATAAATTTTATTTTTATTAAAATTATTCCGCATATTTGGGATTTTCTATTAAATTTAAATTTTTCAAATTTATATCTTTTAACAATTTATTTTGAACCAAAAATTAAAAATTACTTTGATTTTATTTTTTCATCATTTAGTTATTTATTTATAATATTTATTTATTTTTATCTTTTATTTTCTTTAATATTTAATAATATTTTTAATATTAAAATAATTATTAATTTAAGAAAATTTTTTTATTTAAAAATCATATTAATAAGTGCTTTAATCACACCACCGGATATGTTTAATTTTTTATTAATTTATTGTTTATTTATTTTTATTTTTGAAATATTTATTTATATTTTCTTATATTTAAATAAATATAACTTAAATTATTTTTTTTATAAAATTTAATTTATTTTTATTTAAATTAATATCTGTATCTGTAATAATTTTTATTTCTTTAAAAATTTTTAAATTTAATTGATAATTCTTTAAATATTTAATAGATGTTATTTTTAAAGAAGATCCATTTGTTAAAATAATTTTATTTTTATAGGTAAAAAAACTTTTATTTTTATTCATATTTTATAATTCAATATATGGCTAGATAACATAATGGTAATGTAAAGGACTGCAAATCCTTTAATGACGGTTCAAATCCGTCTCTAGCTTTTTAAGGGTAGAGTGGGATTCGAACCCACGGTATTATTATATACTTCAGTTTTCAAGACTGACACCTTAAACCACTCGATCATCTACCCGTTTTAAAAATTAACGTCTTTTATGTTTTTTTAATCTACAACCATTAAAGGGTTTCGATGTTTTATCTAAAAGATATTTAACTTTAAAATTTTTTTTTTTTAAATTTTTTAAAACATTATATCTACCTAAACCAGTACCGTGTAAAAAAACTTTTAATTTTTTGATTTTTTTTAATTGAAGATATCTATTAATTTTATAGACAATTAATTGAACATTATATGGTGTATTTTTTTTAAAGCGAGTTTTTTTTAATGATTTAGTTGACCATTGTTTTAAAAGATTTCCGTTATAATTTGTTATACTAATAATTGTATTTTTTAAACTAGCTGTAATATGTAAATTAGCTAAAATTAAAAGATTCTTTTGTTTAATATTTTTTTTTATTTTATATTTATTTCGAAAATTATATTTAAATTTATTTTTATTCATAAAATAATCATTTTTTTTTTTTTTTTTTTTGAACCTTAAAAGGACGTTTATTACGTGAAATACGTTTTTGAATAAAAATTTTTTTTAATTTTTTAGACGTCTTAGCGTTAGTATGTGTACGTTGTCCTCTAACAGGTAATCCCTGACTCTGTCTAATTCCTCGATTACTTTTAATTTCAACCAATTCATTTAATTTTTCAGTTTTAGACTTTCGTAAAAGTTGTTCAACTTTTAAATTTTTATTAATATAATTAATTAGTCGGTTTACGTGGTTGTTTTTAAGTTTATTAAGGGTGATTTGAGGATTAATTCCTATATTTTTACAAATTTTATTAGATTGATACTTATTAATACCATATAAAATGGTTAATGAATATAAAATACTTTTTGAATCTGAAATTGTTTTATTAAAAATATATAACATAATAGATTTTATCTATATACCATATAAAATGATAGAAAAAAAAATAAATCCCATAACACCCTCACAACGTCAAACATTTTTATTAAAAAAAAATAATTTAACTCAAATTTTTAAAATTAAATCTTTAACAAAAGGTTTTCAACGTGCTAATGGTAGAAATAATCAAGGTAAAATAACTGTAAGACACCGTGGTGGTGGTCATAAACGTTTATATAGAATAATTAATTTTAATAGATCAAAAGATATAGAAGGTTCTGTTATTAAAATTTTGTATGATCCAAATCGTTCAGCAAATATTGCCTATATTAAAAATAATTTTAAATCTTATTTAATTTTAGCACCTGAAGGTTTAAAAATTAATCAATATATTAGAAGTTCAGCAAATGCTGAATTAAAAGTAGGGAATGCATTACCGTTACAAAATATACCGATTGGTAGTTTAATTCATAATATCAGTTTATATCCGAAATCACGCGGAAAATTGATACGAAGTGCAGGTACATCAGCCCAATTAATTCAAAAAATTGATAATAAGTATGCTAGAATTCGTCTAAATTCTGGTGAATTGAAATTAATACTATTAACATGTTATGCAACATTAGGGATTGTATCTAATATTAATCATAAAAAAATTAAATTAGGTAAAGCGGGACGTTCACGTTGGCTAAATAGAAGACCTTCTGTACGTGGTGTAGCAAAAAACCCTGTTGATCATCCCCATGGTGGTGGTGAAGGTAAAACTAGTGGTGGTAGACCTTCTGTAACACCGCAAGGTAAAATAACTAAAGGAAAACCTACACGTAATAAAAAAAAGAAAAAATTAATTATTCAATAAATTATGTCTCGAAGTAAATATAAAGGCCCATTTTTTAAAGTGAATTTATTAAAAAAAAAATGGATGAAAATAATGGATAAAAATTTATTAATATTACCCGAATATAGTAATCATTCTGTAAGTGTTTATAATGGTAGAATATTTATTAATTTATCAATAAATGATAAAATGATTGGTTTTAAATTTGGTGAATTTATTACTACCCGAAAAAAACATATATATAAAAAAAAAAAATAAATTATGGGTCAAAAAATTATACCAATTAGTTTAAGATTAAATAAAAGAAAAGATTGGAATTCAAACTGGACTAGTAATGATGGTGAATATTCTAATTTATTACATTTTGATTTAGAAATTAATAAATATTTTGAAAATATTTTTAATTATAAAAATTTAAAATTAATCGATATAAATATTGTAAAAATATCGAATAATATTAATATCTATGTGTATATACAAAAAAATGCAAAAAAATATTATACATTATCTCATAATAAAATTATACAGCATTTAAATCTTTATTCCCCCAATACTAATATAAAATTATTTATCAAAAATGTACAATTTTTTGAGTTTATTCAATTACGTAAAAATTTAAAAAAAATTTTTGATAAAATTAAAAAAAAAAATAGAATTAATAAAAACGTAAAAAAAATGATTTATAATTTTAGTTACGCTTTTTATACAAAAAATATTAATATTATAACATTTTATATTAAACAAACGTTAGCAAGAAAAAAAACACATAAAAAATTTATTAATAATATAGATAATATGCTTCAAGAATTTTTTAAGATGTTTTCTAACTTTGTTGGATATCGTTTACAATTTAAAGGTCGTTTAAATAAATCAAAACGTAAAAAAAAGATGATATTTCAAAAAGGTAAAATCCCTTTAAATACTTTAGCATATGATATAAAATATCATTTTAATGAATTTAAAACACCCTCAGGTATTTGTAGTATTAAATTGTGGGTTTTTTTTAAACCCTTTAAAATTAAATTAAATTCTAAATTTTATAAAAAAAAATTAAAATTCGAAAATCGTAATTATGTTATTTCCAAAAAAAACTAAATATAAAAAACAATTTAAAGGAAAACTTGTAGGTAAAACCACAAAAGGTAATAATATTATTTATGGTAAATATGCAATTAAAGTCTTAGAAGAAACGCGCTTAACTTCTAGACAAATTGAAGCAACTCGTAGAATAATTATCCGAAAGATGAAAAGGTTAGGATTTCTTTGGATTAGGGTTTTTCCTGATACACCTGTAACAGCAAAACCAACAGAAAATCGTATGGGTAAAGGAAAAGGTGCTGTTTCTTTTTGGGTTGCTAAAGTAAAAAAAGGTCAAATTTTATATGAAATTAGTGGTATTTCATTAGAAAATGCAAAAAAAGTTTTAAAAGCAGGGTCTAATAAATTACCTGTTAAAACAAAATTCATTTACAAATAATAAGGCTTATAGTTTAATTGGTTAGAGCATACCGCTCATAACGGTGTAGTTGTAGGTTCAAATCCTACTAGGCCTAATAAAGAATTTTTATGAAAAAATTAAAAAAACAAAAAATAGATAATTTACTAAATTATAAACAATTTTTAAAAAATAATTATTTAAAAGATAAAAAACTTAAATTAAAAAATATTGTATTTGAAAATCAAATTTTATATAATAATGCAGATTTAGAATCGTATGTAATTGAATTTAATAATTATGAAAATATTTATCTACCTTTTACTTTAATCAAAATAGGTGAAATTTTTACAATTGAGAAGACATATGAAAATGAATTTTTATTTAATTATGATTTAAATTATAACATATTGCATCAATTTAATCAAATAATGTTTAAATATGTTTTACAAGAAAAAGGGAATTTAATACAAGGTCGTTTATTAGGTGGAAATTGGAATAATAAAAAAATTTTTATTTCAATTTTAGGTTTTATTTTTTTTATGAAATCTTTTAATTTAAATAAAGCTTTAAAATATAAAAAAAATTTTTATTTTAATAAAAAACATAAAAAAGGTTTCTATAACAGAAATAAAATTAATACTACAAAATTAATTAACTGTTATAAATTAAAATATTTAAATTTTCAAATTAATAATTTAAAGAAAGTTAATAAAAAAGAATTTTCAAGAATCTCTTATATTCAAAAAACTATTCAAAAAACTATTCAAAAAAAAAAAAATAAAAATAAAAGTGTTCTTTCAAGAAAAATATATGTTTAAGAAATTAAATTTTTAACACAAATTATGCCACAATTCGATCAATTTTCATTTTTTAATCAAGTTTCATGGTTTTTATTTTTTTTCTTTAATTTTTATTTTTTTATTACTTATTTTTTTTTACCTAAAATCTGTTATAATTTAAAATTCAGAAAAAAAAAAATAATTTTTGATAATAACAAAAAAAATCAAATTAATTTTGAAAAAAATAATATTATTTTTTATTTTAATAATTTTTATAAAACTTTTTGTTCGAATTTTGAATTATTTATTACAAAAAAATTGTACATTTATAAAGAAAAACAAGAAATTAAAATACAAAAAACCCAGATTTTTGATAAATTATTAAAACAAAAAATTAATATTATTTTAAATCAAAAATTTTTATTATTTAAAAAAATTTTTGTAATACAAAATTAATTTAAATAAGTGTATAGCTCAGTTGGTAGAGCACCGGACTTTTAATCCGATGGTCTTGGGTTCAAATCCCAATACACTTATGGGGATATATTTCAACTGGTAGAAAATATGTTTTGCAAATATAAGGTTATCGGTTCGAATCCGATTATCTCCACATCTACTTTTATTATATAATTTTATGCAAAAAAAGATAAAAAAAAACATTAAACAGCGTTATTTATTTCAAAAATTTGAAAAAAATAGATTAATATTAAAGATTCTTTCAAAAAATTTACATATTGAAAAAAATTTAAGATGGAAATTACAACAGAAATGGTTTTTTTTCCACCAAAATTCTTCAATTACTCGAATCAAAAACTTATGTGTTTTAACTGGACGTTCTAAAAGTATTTATCGTTTATTTAAAATTTCAAGAATTCAATTACGTAATTTAGCATCAAAAGGGTATTTACCCGGTGTTTCCAAATATAGTTGGTAATTTATTATTATGATTATAACAGATACTCTTTCAAATTTATTTTCAAAAATAAAAAACGGTTACTTAGCGAAAAAATCGAAAATAGTACAACAAAAATCAAGACAAAGTATAAATATTTTAAATATTTTAGTTAAGGAAGGTTTTATAAAAGGTTATAAAATAAATTCAAAAAACCAACTAGATATTTATTTAAAATATAAAAAAAATAAAGCAGTTATAATGGAAATAAAACGTTTATCAAAACCAGGAAAACGTTTATATATAACTAATAAAGATTTATATAAAAAGAAAACAGGATTTTATATTATTTCTTCATCAAGTGGTATTTTAACGGATTTACAAGCTAAAAAATTAAATGTTGGTGGTGAATTAATTTGTAAAATTTTTTAAAAATTATGCTTAAAATATTAAAAAAAAAGATTAAATCAAAAAATAAAAATTTTTTAAAAAGTCCGGTAGGAAATATTCAACTTTTTTTTATAGATAAAACTTTTATTGTTCCATCCGATATTAAAATGTATAGTAATGATCATACCCTTTTTTTTAAGACATCTTCGGAGTTATTATCTTTAACTTTTATTAAAAATATTTATTTCTTTATAAAAAATAATAAATTATTAATTAATATTAATTTTATTAAAAATAAAAAAAGTATTTTGAATTTATATAATAAATTAATTAAAATAAAAATAAAAGGTGTTTTACAAGGTTTTAAAATTAGCTTAATATTAAAGGGTATTGGTTTTAAAGCTTTTATTGAGAATAATAATTTAATTTTAAAATTAGGTTTTAGTCATAATATAATACTCCCAATTCCTACTAATATCAAAATTATTAATCAAACAAATACCTTAATTTTTAGTAGTAGTGATTTTATTTTTCTAAACGAATTTGTACATTATATAAAAAACCATAAAAAACCTGAACCTTATAAAGGGAAAGGTTTATTATTAAAAAATGAAAAGATTTTACAAAAAGAGGGTAAAAAAAGTAAAAAATAATTAAATATGATACAAAAAAAAAAAAATATTAATAATAATGTTTTATTAAATTTATTATTTAAATCAAAAACTATGTACGGGGAATCATTAGCTTCTACAAATAAAGAAATATTACCCTTTATTTATGCAAGTCGACATGATTATACTATTATAAATTTAAAGGATGTTTCCTTTTTTTTAAAACGTATATTTAAATTAATAAAATATATGGTGCAAAAAAAGAAAAGAATTTTAGTAATTGGTAATAATGATGAAGTTAAGTTTTTATTAACAAAAGAATTTAAAAATAACAATCCTGATGTTATTTTTTTTAAAGACGAATGGCTTAACGGGTTAATTACGAATAAAATTAAAGATACAACTTTAAATAAAGCAATTCATTATTTACTTAAAGAAAATGATATAAAATTAATTTTAATAATTAAAAGTTCGATAAAAGATACTTTTTTAAATCAAGAACTTTCGACATTAAAAATACCTACAATTTCTTTAATTAATACCAGTCAAACTTTAAAAAATATAGATTATCCTATTATAACAAATTCAAGAAATATTAGATCAATACATGCAGTAATGTATTTATTACATAAAATGTCTTTATAAATAATATGAATAAATTAAAACCGAGAAATAAAATCTGCTTTCAAAATAATCGAAACATACATAAAAATTTAAACTTATTGAAATTAAAATCAAAAAAATGGAATTTATTTAAAAAAAAATTAAGATATAGAAAAGAGATCAAACCTGAAAAACGGAAAAAATTTTTTCAAAAAAGATTATTTGAAAAACAACAATTTCGAAATTTTTACGGGTGTATTCATGAATATCAATTAAAAAATTTATTTCAAAAATTATCTCAAAAAGATAAAAAAATAAATATCTTTAAAAAATTTGTTATTTTTTTAGAAAGTCGTCTAGATATTAATTTAGTAAGATTAAAACTTGTAAAAACCGTTTTTCAAGCAAAACAATTAATTAATCATCGAAAAATTAAAGTTAATCATAATGTAATTAGCAAACCTAATTTTTTATTACAAAAAGGTGATCTTATTCAGATTATTAGATAAATATGCAAAAAAATAAAATTAATTTCCCCAAAAATATAAAATTTAAGAAACAATCTTCAAAAAAAAAAAATAATAAATTTTCATATTTTTATAAACGGAATAATAAATTTTCATATAAAAATAATATTTATTATCTTTTAGGTGAAAAAAAACCTTTAAAACCCTTAATAACGGCATATTTACACAGAAATAAAAAAAAAAAGACAGGTATCTTTTTTAAGGAACCAACATTTAAAACGATTTTATATCCTTTCCATTTAAATTTAAAATTAATTGATGAATATTTAAAAAAAAAATAAAAATTTAAACCATTTAAATGGTTTA